CATAGAATAAAGTATCTAGGCATATCCAGTTCTTCCTATTTTGACTTTGATAGGAAGTTGTTTTCTTTGCTACAGCTGATAAAAATCGTTAGTTTGTACGATGTATATGTAGAAAGCCTTTCTAGTATTTAATGCTTTTTTCTTTTCCTTTCTATAGTAGAGAGAATCGCACGTAATGACAGATCACGGCCATATTATTAAAAGCTTGGGGTAAGAATGGGTTTCGTTCTAGTGCTCGAAAATAATATTCCAAAGCTTTGGTATGTTCTCCATTACTTGTGTGGATAAGTCCTATATTATAGAGTATATAACTTCGATCATAGGGATCTATTTCTAGTCGCATAGCTTCATAATAATTCTGTAAAGCTTCCGCATAATTTCCTTCGGATTGAGCCGACATCCGTTACGGTCGTCATTCGATTCCACAAATCTCCGTTCCAGAACCGTACGTGAAATTTTCCTCTCATACGGCTCCTCCTTGCTGTCCATAATAATAATTTATTCAGACTCAAAATATTCTCATTATAAACTGAGCGGGGCTAGTGTTTTTACAAGAAATCTCTAACCAACCTTTCTGCAAAAGATTTTTTCGTACCATCAAACGTGTTAGGATTAGATAGAAATGGTAACTCCAACAATTTATTTGTCCTCAACGCTCCTGAATTTAGGGGAATTGGTCACTTCAACAATCTTCGATGGTTATACGGGTATCCAAAATACCAACGAGATGGATATTTGTTGTCCCAGCCATTCTTATTAGCCCCAACCCTGATAAGGAGCAAGGGGTTAGGTAATCTTTAATAAATAACAAAGTTTTGGTGTTGTTGATTTCTCGGTGTAGTGCTTTTTCCCATATGCCCCCTACTGGTACTAGTAAAGTAAGATTAACCTGTAATTGTAATATAGAACCTATAGGTGTAACCTTTCGCTCAATACTCCAATCGACAATTGAAGCATCTGAGGTGGCATTACTCGAGGATACACGACAGAAGGAATTGTTCTATTTATAAACTTCACCTTCAACAAGTGTAGATTTCTTTCGGTAATCTTTTTTTCTAGCCCAAATAGTGTGTCTTTGGATGATAAAAAAAGAATCAAATCGCACCATCTCTATAGTAAGTAAATGCCTCTTTTTCTCCTGAAGTTGTCGGAATTATTTGTAATAAGATATTGGCTATAATTGTAAAGGTTTTATCAATAAAATTTCCATTTATCTGCGATCTAGGCATAGATAACAATACATTCTCTAATTCTTCATTACCTCTGGTAGGAAAACGCTCCTACAAACAAAGGAATTGGCTAGTACGAAATAACATAAAAACAGACGGATAACATGAAATTTTCTTTATTACCTGAGCTGTGAAGCAAAGACCCTTATTTTCTATTTTGATAGTATTTTTATAGTTAGGGTTGATTGTTCGTACTTATCAACCAACTAAGCAAATTATGAATAACTCGCGAATCACTCGGGTTTTGAGCCATAATCATTATGTAGGAGAGATGGCCGAGTGGTTCAAGGCGTAGCATTGGAACTGCTATGTAGACTTTTGTTTACCGAGGGTTCGAATCCCTCTCTTTCCGCACTTTACCCAATTCACCACTGTTACTGACCCGAATGTATCGAATAAGGGAGAATATTAGTCTAATAGCTAGACGGTATTGGTTCTCTATCTCTAATTCCTTTGATCCAAAACTATTGGAAAGATAAGAAATAAAATTCTCGCTTCCGATCTATTCCTTCGTCGAAAGTGAAGTAAGATTGCTCGACCCCTTCTTATTTGAGTGAGGTTTAAGTTTGACGAGAATAATATTCTACGACTAGCAATTCATTTATTTTCAAAGCGACCCCCTTACTATCTATTATTTGATTGACTAGTCCTTTATATTGGAATGCGTGAAGAGTCAAATGTTTTGGCAATTCCTCATGCGGAGTTGAATCAATAGAATTTTGAATCAGAGTTCTGGATTTCTTATCATCCTTCGCTGTAATAATATCGCTGGGTTTGCACCGATAACTCGGTATATCTACTATCCGTCCATTAACTAAAATATGCCTGTGATTAACTAATTGGCGGGCTCCAGGAATAGTCGAAGCCATGCTCAATCTAAAAAGGATATTATCCAAACGCATTTCAAGTAATTGTAGTAAAACCTGACCTGTTGAACCTTTCGCTTTTCCGGCAATACGGACATATTTAAGCAATTGTCGTTCTGTAAGACCATAATGAAAACGCAATTTTTGTTTTTCTTCTAGACGAATACGATATTGGGATCTTTTACCAGAACGTGATTGGTTTCTAAGCTCACTTCCAACTCTAGGTCTTTTACTAGTTAGTCCCGGTAAAGCCCCCAGTCGGCGTATTTTTTTGAAACGAGGCCCTCGGTAACGCGACATAAAGACTCCTTATTTTAAATTCCATTTTACAGAAAAAGTCTAAATTAAAACTAAACTAAATCATAACTAAGGGAAATATTGTACGACAAAGAATAATGAGATAAA